AAAAATTTATTTTTTTAAGTGTTTTTAATTCTAACTATTTCAAATATAATACGGGAATAGGATTCGAACCTATGACTTTAGAACATGAGCCTAACGAGTTAACCTTTTTACTCTATCCCGTTTATTTTTTATGTATAATACTTCTAGTGAGAATTGAACTCACATTTTTGTTTCGAAAAAACAATGTCTTACCTAATTAAACAATAGAAGCTTTTTAAATTCGTTATGAAAAATCAAAAATTCCTTTAACAAATTTATATTTAATTCCAGGTAAATCTTTTACCCGACCACCTTCAACTAACACAATTGAATGTTGCTGTAACGAATGACCTTCTCCTGGAATATAACCAATTAGTGTTTTTCCATTTGAAAATTTTACCTTTGCAACTTTCCGATCAGCTGAATTTGGTTTTTTTGGATTCATCGTGTAAACTTTCAAACATATCGCTTTTTTTTGTGGTGAATTTTGTAAAAAAGTATTTTTGCTTTTTTTGCTTTTTTTTTTCAAACGACAAAAAAGCAATTGCCTTAACGTAACCATAAATTAATTTTAATTTAACCTCCAACAAATATAAAAAAAAATAAATTCTAAAAAAAAAAATATTAAATTAAGTACTAAAAAAAATTGAATAGTTAACTCTGTATAAGAAAAACTAAACAAAAAAGAAAGGAAACAAAATAAAATAATTTTAATTTCACGAAAAATAAAATAAATTTTTTTTCATTGAAAAAACCAACGAGTAGTAATAATAACAATCAAAAACAAAAAAGAAAGGAAACAAAATAAATTTAAATTAGTAATTTGAAATTCTAAAAATCTTAAAACTTGAAATTGAATTTCAAAAAGATGAAAAGAATTTAAAGTTTCAAAATTTCAGAGAACACTAAAATTAAACAAAAGAAAAGAGAGGAAAAAAGAGAGGAAAAAAGAGAGGGTTATATAAAAAAAGGTTATATAAAAAAAGGAAGTAAATAATTTAACTTGAAAAGTATATCAACTAGAAGAAAAAAAAATTTTTAAAAATAAAGGAAAATAAAGGAAAATAAAAAATGTGGTAATATAAAACGTAAGAAAAAAGCTAGAATTAACAAGATCTAAAGCATGTAAAATTACTAATTTTTTTTTAAAAATCTTTCCAATTGGATAAAAAAAAAATAATAAAATAGTAGGAAATTTTTTAAAACATCAAAGAGAAAGTAACGAAAAAGTAACGAAAAAGTAACGAAAAAGTAAAATTAATTCTTTAAGAAAAATAGTCATACATAAAAAAATTAAGTTTTTTTGAGAGTCTTAGGATTCGAACCTAAAATCATTAAATTAAAAGTTTAAAGCTTTATCCAATTAAGCTAGACACTCAATTACATAAAAAAATTATTAAAAATTTTTAATACGTTTGGAAAGATTTGAACTTACATTATTAAATTCGTAATTTAAAGCTTTATCCAATTAAGCTACAAACGTAAAAGTTTATTAACTTCTTGAATGGGATTTGAACCTATATTCTTTTGGTTAACAACCAAATGCTTGAACCTGTTTAAGCTATCAAGAATTTTACTCTCTCATACAAGTTTTTTTTAAAAGTATGAAAAATCTGCACGATAAAAATATTTTTATCGTGCAGATTTTTCATACTTTTAAAAAAAACTTGTATGAGAGAGTAATTAATTCAATAAGGTAGAATATTTCATTTACATTGAAAAGGTTATCGGTTCGAGTCCGTATATTACTTATATCAAAAAATATTTTATATATTATTTTTAGGGTTTTTAGTTTAATCAGGAAAAAACATCAATCTTCTAAATTGAATATAAGGGTTCGAGTCCCTTAAAACCCACCAAATCTTGTCTAATAAAGATTTTAGAAATCACTTAGGAGAAGAATAGGATTTGAACCCATGATATTATACTTTATTTTAATATAATATAATAATTTAGCAAATTATCGCTTTCAACCTCTCAGCCATCTTCTCTCATACAAGTTTTTTTTAAAAGTATGAAAAATCTGCACGATAAAAATATTTTTATCGTGCAGATTTTTCATACTTTTAAAAAAAACTTGTATGAGAGAGTAATTAACATAAAAGGGAGTATAGTTTTAAAATTTGGATAAAACATGTAATTTGCATTTACAAGTTATCGGTTCGAGTCCGATTGGTTCCATATTTTTTTTAAGGAGAATAGCTTAATTTGGTAAAGCTTTGGTTTTCAAAACCAATGTTGTAGGTTCGAGTCCTTCTTCTCTTGATTAATTATTTTTTTAAAGTAAAATAATTAATAAATTTCTTGAAAAATAAAATATTTTTTTAAAATGCTTATTTTAAATAGCCCTTTAGAGCAGTTTGAAATCGTGAATATTATTCCAATTTATTTTTATGATTTAAATCTAAGTTTTACAAATGCGTCATTATTAATGGTTATTGTAATTTCGCTTTCTTTTTTTTGATTAAGTTTAAGTTTTTTTAATGTAAAATTAATTCCAAATTATTGACAATTACTTCATGAAGAGTTTTATTTTTTAACTAGTAACATTGTATCAGAAAATTTAAGTTTTAAAGGAGAAATTTACTTCCCTTTTATTTTTACTTTACATTTATTTTTATTATTTAGTAATTTATTAGGAATGATTCCTTATAGTTTTACTATTACTAGTCACATAGCTTGTACTTTTGGATTATCTTTATCTCTTTTTATTGGAATTAATATTATTGGTTTAAAAACCCATGGGTTGAATTTTTTCTCTCTCTTTCTTCCACGTAATGTACCCTTGATTATAGTTCCTCTTTTAATTACTATTGAGTTTTTATCTTATTTAGTAAAGGTGTTTACATTAGCTATTCGTTTATTTGCTAATATGACTTCAGGACATACGTTATTAAAAATTATTGCTGGATTTGCATGAACTATGTTACTTTCTGGAGGTTTACTTTCAATTTTACATTTGATTCCATTAACATTACTTCTTATTTTAATTGGTTTAGAACTTGCTATTGCAATTTTACAAGCATATGTATTTACGCTTTTAACTTGTATTTATTTAAATGATGTATTAGATTTACATTAAAATTTTACTAAAAAAGAATTTGAAATGCCTCAATTAGATTTTTTAATTATCCTTCCTCAAATTTTTTGATTAATTGTTTGTTTTTCAATGTTTTATTTTTTATTAACATATTATTTTTTACCACTTTTTTTAAAAACTATTAAAGCTCGTATAATGTTTATTAAAAACAATCAAATAGTTGAATCTAAAATAACTATTTCAATAATTGACAAGCAGCAAAATATTTTTAAAAATTTAAATAAAACATTATATAAAATTCGTTCAGTTTTATTTATTAAATTATTTCATTTAAAATTCAATTTTGGTAAAAAGCCTTTTAAAAATAATTATTTAACTTTAAATAAAAAACTTCTAACTGCTTCAATGTATTCACTTTTTTTTTGCAATTCAATTTTATTAAATTCTTTAAAATTTTATCCTTTATTTCTCAACAAAAAATTCAACAAATAAAAACTGTAATAAAATGTATTTGTTATTAATTTTTCTACCTTTATTCAGTTCTTTAAGTTTAGGGTTTTTTGGTCGTTGAATTGGGTTTTATGGAAGTTCTTTGATTTCTTTAATTTGTTTATTTTCATCTTTTGTTATTTCAATTTTAATATTTTTTGAAATTAGTTTAAATGGTCATATTATTTACATTGATTTAATTAATTGAATAATTTCTGATAATATTAATATTAAATGAAATTTTTTATTTGATAATTTAACTGCAATTATGCTTATTATCGTAACTTTTATTTCGACTTTGGTTCATTTATATACATTAGATTATATGAAATCGGATCCACATTTTCAACGATTTGTTTCTTTTTTAGGAATTTTCACTTTTTTTATGTTAATTCTTGTAACTTCTGGAAATTTTTTACAATTATTTTTAGGTTGAGAAGGTGTTGGTTTAGCTTCTTATTTATTAATAAATTTTTGATTTACACGATTATCAGCTAATAAAGCTGCTTTAAAAGCTTTAGTTGTAAATCGAATTGGTGATCTAGGTGTTTTATTTGCGATTTTACTTTTATTACAAATTTTTGAAGGTACTTTAGATTTTAATATTATGTTTTCATTAACACCATTAGTTAATAATTATTCTGTTTATTTTTGAACCTATGAATTTCATTATTTATCGCTTATTAGTTTTTTTCTAATAATTGGTGCAATTGGAAAATCTGCACAACTTGGCTTACACACCTGATTACCAGATGCAATGGAAGGTCCTACTCCTGTTTCTGCATTAATCCACGCTGCTACAATGGTTACTGCGGGGGTTTTTTTGATTATTCGTTTTTCCCCTATAATTGAATTTTCTCCAACAATGTTGAATTTTCTAACTTTAGCAGGAGCTTTTACCGCCTTTTTTGCAGCTTTTACAGGAATATTCCAACATGATATAAAAAAAATAATTGCTTATTCTACTTGTAGCCAACTTGGATATATGATATTTTGTTGTGGTTTATCGCATTATAATGTTAGTTTATTTCATTTGTTTAATCATGCTTTTTTTAAAGCCCTATTATTTTTAAGTGCAGGTTCTGTTATTCATGCTATTAATAATGAACAAGATATGCGTCGTATGGGTTCTTTAGTTTCGTTTTTACCAATTACTTATTCTTTAATGTTAATAGGTTCTTTAGCTTTAATAGGTTTTCCTTTTTTAACAGGTTTTTATTCAAAAGATATAATTTTAGAAATTACAAATTTATTTCATAACTCCAATCTACCTTCTTTTTTTGGAATTCTGGCTTGTTGATTAGGAATTTTAGCGGCTTTTTTTACTTCATTTTATTCATTTCGTTTACTTTATTTAACATTTTTAAATCAAACAAATACTTTGCGTAAAACTACACAAATTATTTTAGAGTCTTCTTCTCTTACAATTTTAGTCCTAAGTATTTTAGCAATTTGTAGTATTTTTGTAGGGTATCTTTTTAAAGAATTTTTTTTAGGATTAGGGGTTGATTCTTGAATTAATACTATATTGATATGACCTGAAAATAATTATTTTACTGAAAGTGAATTTTTATCAGTTAAATTAAAATGACTTCCATTTTTATTTACGTTAATTGGCTTTCTTTTAGCAACATTTTTAAATTTATCAAATGTTAAATTTTTATCAAATGTTAAATTTTTAAACTTTCTTTTTTTTTTAATTAATAAAAAGTGATTCTTTGATTTTTTTTTTAATAGAATTTTTGTTTATCCTTTATTAACTTTTGGGTATTTAATATCTTATAAAAATTTAGATAGAGGTTTTCTAGAATTAATTGGCCCTTTTGGTTTAAGTTTTTTAATTAAAAAACTCTCGGTTTTTATTACTTCTTTACAAACAGGGCAATTAACACATTATATATTCTTTATTGTTATTTCTTTATTGTTATTTCTTTATTGTTATTTCTTTATTGCTTTTAATATGTTACCTTTGATTATTATTTTTTTCATTGCAATATTTTATATTATTTAACAAATATTGTTGAGTTCATAGCTTAAAGGTTAGAGCGTACGCGTGTGCCATGTTTGGTAAAAATAAATTTTGATTACCAATAAATTTAATTTTGTTATAAGGGAAGATCTTATTATACATGTATTTTGTGTATATCAAACTAATTTATATTTTATATAAAATAGATTATTAAAATAAAGCTAAATTAGTTTAAAAAATTAATATTTTATAGAAAACAAACAGGAACTTATTGAAAACAAATTTTTCTAAATTTAATAAGTTTTCTAAATTTAATTAAACTTTTATTCTATAATTGCAGAAAAGCGTGCTGAAAAAATTATAGTTAATTTTTGTAAAATAAGTTTCTTATTAATTATATATAAAAAATTGAAAACATGGTTTTTATTTAAAATAGTTATTTTAAGTAATTTAAGAAATTTTATTAAGCAAAGATTTTTTTGTAATGAAAAAATTATGCCAAGATTTTAGTAAAGCTATATGATAAATTAATTATCATGTATAGTTTAAAACAACGTTAATTAAATACTTTAATTTTCGATTGTAATTTGATAAGCGTAAGGTTGATCGTTCAAATCGATCTGAACTCAAAAATTTACTTTATATAGAAAATTATAATATAAACAAACTTATGTTTACTTTTTATTTTAACCCCTTACTTTTAACTATGAGTTTACCTCTAGTAGGAATTTTTATTTTAACATTTTTTATTTCTGATTCAGAAATAAAATTTATTAAAATTTTTTCATTTGTAATAACATCATTAACTTTTATTTCTTCATTATTTCTTTGAATTAATTTTACTGAATCAACTGTTCATTTTCAGTTTTTACAAACTTATCGTTTAATTTCATTTTTGAATATGAATTATTCTGTCGGTTTAGATGGAATTTCATTATTTTTTTTACTTTTATCAACATTTTTGATAAATTTATGTATTTTAATTAGTTGAGAAAATCCAAAGTTTTTTATTAAAGAATATTTTTTATGTTTTTTTTTTTTAGAATTTTGTTTAATTCAAATATTTTGTGTGTTAGATATTTTATTTTTTTATATTTTTTTTGAAAGTGTTTTGATTCCTATGTTTTTGATTATTGGAATATGAGGTTCGAGAGAGCGTAAAATTAGAGCTTCTTTCCAATTTTTTCTATACACATTAATAGGTTCTTTGTTTATGTTATCGGCAATAATTTTTATTTATTCTGTAAAAGGAACAACTGATCTTCTTTCTTTATGATTTACAGATTTTTCATTTTATTTACAGTTAATTTTATGAATTTTGTTTTTTTTAGGTTTTGCAGTTAAAATCCCTATGGTTCCGTTTCATCTTTGATTACCGGAAGCTCATGCTGAAGCTCCAACAGCAGGTTCTGTTATTTTAGCAGGAGTTCTTTTAAAATTAGGAGGTTACGGGTTTTTACGTTTTTCATTACCTATGTTTCCTCTTGCGTGTCTTTATTTTAACCCTGTAATTTTTTTATTAAGTTTAATTGCAATTATTTACGGTTCGTTAACTACTTTACGTCAAATTGATTTAAAAAAAATAATTGCTTATTCTTCAATAGCACATATGGGTTTTGTAACATTAGGAATTTTTTCATTAAATATTACTGGGGTTGAAGGAAGTATTATTTTAATGTTAAGTCATGGATTAATTTCTAGTGCAATGTTTTTTTGTGTTGGTGTTCTTTATGATCGTTATAATACTAGAATTTTGAAATATTTTAATGGTTTAGTTCAAGTAATGCCATTATTTATAATATTTTTTATGTTTTTTTCTTTTTCAAATATTAGTTTTCCTGGAACCAGTAGTTTTATCGGAGAATTTCTTATTTTAATTGGCTTATCAAAAATTAGTTTTATACTAGTGAGTATCGCACTTCTAGGAATTATTCTTTCAGCTAGTTATGCGATTTGACTTTTAAATAGAATTAGTTTTGGTTTATTAAATACATATTATTTTACAAAATTTCAAGATATTTCCCGCCGAGAATTTTGTATAATGTTTATTTTAAGCTTTATGATTTTATGATTAGGAATTTATCCAAATTCGTTTTTATATGAAATTAATTTTTCTATTTTAAATCTTTTTAAAATAATTTTCTAAAATAATTTTTTATGTTCATTTGATTTTTTCGTTATTCTTTTTTAATCTTTAGTATTTTTACTTTAATTATCGATCTTGAAGTTTTTTTAATAGCTTTAAACCTTATTTTTATTCACTTTTTTTATGGTTTATATGTTATTTTAAAAGATTATATTCATCAACCCGAAGTTAAGTTTTATCTGACTTTTTTAATCCGTTTAATATTTTTTTTTATTTTAAATATTTGTGTAGAATTATGATTTTAAATATTTTTTATCTTAATATTTATCCTCTCATTTCAGAATTTTTTTTATTATTAATTGTTTGTTTTTGTTTGTTTTTCGGATCATTTTTGAGTAGTTCTTCTTCTGTGCAATTTCCAATTTTAACCAAAAGCATTAGATTTTTTATTTTTCAAGGGTTGATTTTTAGTTTTATTTTAGTGATAACAACAACACCAATTTTTTTTATGTATTGAAATAATTTATTAATAACTGATTCACTTGCATTTTATGGAAAAATTTTAATTTTCTTTTTTATAATTATTTGATTTTTTATTTTTCCAATTCTAAAATCTATTTTGAATTTTGAATTTTGAATAATAATTCTTTTAAGTATTATAGCTTTATCTTTATTAATACAAGCTGCTGATTTGCTTTCAATCTATTTACTTGTTGAATTTTTAAGTTTAACTTTTTATATTTTAACGAGTATTAATAGAAATTCTGAATTTTCTACAGAATCAGGTTTAAAATATTTTATTTTAGGAGCTTTTAGTTCTTCATTACTTTTATTTGGTTTTGTGCTTTTATACAATTTTACTGGATTAACAAATTTACAAGATTTTTCAATTTTTTTTACCGGTTATTCATCAGCATTAAATCTATTTACTTATTTAGATTTTCCTTTCCTTTCAAGTATTTTTTGTATTTTAACTGCTTTGTTATTTAAATTAGGTGCAGCTCCTTTTCATTTTTGAGTTCCTGATGTATATGAAGGTTCTTTAAATTCTGTAACAGCTTTTTTTGCAATTTTACCGAAAATTGCAATTTTAACTTTACTGTTACGAATTATTTTTTTAACATTTGGTGATTATTTATTCTCAAAAATGTATTTTTTTCTAATAATTTGTACTTTTCTTTCAAGTTTAATAGGAACTGTTGGGGCTTTTCTTCAGACAAAATGGAAACGTTTTATTGCGTTTAGTTCAGTAACTCATATAAGTTTTTTTTTACTTAATTTATGCTCTTTAGATTCCGATAATTTAATTTATTTATTTATTTATTTATTTATTTACTTATTAATGTCTTCTGCTTTTTTTGCTTTTTTTGCGATATTTACGAATTTTAAATTTCCAAATAGTTTTACTCCTCGATTTTTGAATTCATTAATATTTTTAAATTTTACAAATAAACCTCTTGCATTTTTATTTTCTATTATTTTATTTTCTTTTGCTGGAATCCCTCCTTTAGCTGGATTTTTTGCAAAATATTTTGTGCTTTACTCAGCAATTTCTACTTCTTTCTACTTCCTAGTTTTTAGTCTTTTACTTTTAAATTGTATTTCTTGTTTTTATTATATTAATATAATAAAAAAAAACTATTTTACTACTAATAATTTTTGTTATTTACCTATTGTAAATTCTTCAGCTAAAATAGAAACGGTGATTGTTTTCAATTTTTTATTGTTTTCAATTTTATTGTTTTCTTTAGAGTTTGAGAGTGTGTTTTTATTTTCCGATTTATTACGAAGTGCGTTTTTAAATTAAAAGTTTTTTATAATATGTTTTTCATTATTTTTAAAATTTTTTCATTAATTTTACCATTATTAATTTCAATTGCGTACATGACACTTGCAGAACGGAAAGTAATGGCTTCGATTCAAAGACGAAAAGGACCTGATATTGTAGGGGTTTTTGGATTACTTCAACCATTAGCTGATGGATTAAAATTGTTTGTTAAAGAAACAATTTTACCATCTAGTGCAAATATTAATATTTTTATTTTAGCTCCAATTTTAACATTTTTGCTAGCTTTGTTAGCGTGATGTGTAATTCCTTTTTCAGAAGGTTTGGTTTTTTCTGATTTAAATGTTGGAGTGTTATATCTTTTAGCAATTTCGTCTTTAGGAGTTTATGGAATTATAATTGCAGGTTGATCTAGTAATTCTAAGTATGCTTTTTTAGGAGCATTACGCTCAACGGCACAAATGATTTCTTATGAAGTATCTATTGGTTTAATTATAATAACTGTTTTATTGTGTGCAGGTTCATTGAATTTTTCTGAAATTGTATTAGCTCAGCAAAATATTTGATTTGTTATTCCTCTTTTTCCAGCAACTGTAATGTTTTATATTTCGATTTTAGCAGAAACTAATCGAGCACCTTTTGATTTACCAGAAGCAGAAGCAGAATTAGTTGCAGGTTATAATGTTGAATATTCGGCAATGGGGTTTGCATTATTTTTTTTAGGTGAGTATGCTAATATGATTTTGATGAGTGGATTAACTGTTCTTTTATTTTTTGGTGGTTGGCTCCCATTATTTCCAATAACGTTTCTTTTTTGAATTCCAGGCTCAATCTGATTTTCTTTAAAACTTACTTTATTGTTATTTGGATTTATTTGAGTACGTTCTTCTTTTCCTCGTTATCGTTACGATCAATTAATGCGGTTAGGTTGAAAAATTCTTTTACCACTTTCTTTGAGTTATATATTTTTGATTAGTAGTAGTTTAATTATTTTTGATTGATTGACTTAATCTTAAAAACTAAAAAAAATGAATCTTATTTTTTCTGAATATTTTTTTATTTTCATTTTTTTCATTTTTTCATTATTTTTATCTTTGTTGATATTTTTTCTTTCATATTTACTTGTGTTCCAGAAAGCAGATCAAGAAAAATTAAGTGCGTATGAATGTGGTTTTAATCCGTTTGAAGATGCAAGAATGACCTTTGATATTCGATTTTATTTAGTTGCGATTTTATTTTTAATTTTTGATTTAGAAATTAGTTTCCTTTTTCCTTGAGTTGTTTCACTAAAAACAATAAATTTATTCGGTTTTTTTTCTATGGTTTTTTTTCTATTAATTTTAACTTTAGGATTCATTTATGAATGATTTAAAGGAGCTTTGGAATGAGAATAAATTATTTCAGAGCCTTTAGAAATAATTTATTAACAAAAAAATTAAATTTATTAATTGCCTGAAACCAAAGAATTCAAACGCAAAAGTTTAATTATTTATAATACTACAATAAAATATTTGTGGGAAGGTAAATATTGTTAATAAAAAAACGCAATAAACAAATGAAATTATATTTTCTATTAATTTTATTCACACAAAATAATATTTTTTTAACTTTAACTAATTTTAAAGGAGAAGTGCTTGTATGAAAATCTTTAGGTAATTTAAAAATAAAAGGTTTGAAAAAATTAACAAATACTTTTATTAAAAATTTTATTTTTGTAAATTTAAATGAATTAATTTTTCATAAAGATTTAAAAATTCATATTAAATTAAAAGGTTATAATAAATCAAAAAAAATTTTCACAAGATTTTTACTTCTTTTTTTAAAAGAAGTGATTTTTTCATTTACAGATAATTTAAACGAACCAATGAATGGTTGTAAGTTAAAAAAAAAACGTCGGTTATAAATTTTTGAATGGGATAGTTCAATAGGTTAGAACATTAGAATCATAATCTAATAGTTATAGGTTCGAATCCTATTCCCGTTAAATAAGTTACATTAAATTATTTTTTGGCTAGAAAGCAAAATGGTAATGCAAAAAGATTGCAAATCTTTTTTTAATCGGTTCGAGTCCGGTTCTAGCTTAAAAAAATAAAAAGTAAACATTTTTATATTAAGAGAGGTCTATAAATAAATTAATTTTTTTAAACTATGAATATTACTTTGCAAAGTGCAAAAATGATTGGAGCAGGATTAGCGACAATTGGATTAACTGGTGTAGGAGCTGGTGTAGGTATTGTATTTGGGTCATTAGTAATGGCTTATGCAAGAAATCCTTCATTAAAACAACAATTATTTGGTTATACAATTTTAGGTTTTGCTTTAACTGAAGCTGTAGCGTTATTTGCGTTAATGATGGCTTTTTTAATTTTATTTACTTAAATTATTTTTTATGTTAATTTTGATAGAGTATAATGTAATTTGGTTAACATAGTTACTTTGGGAGTAGAAAATTGTAGGTTCGAGTCCTACTACTCTAAAAAACTTTTTTAGATGAATGGCTGAGAGGTTGAAAGTATCAATTTTGAAAATTGAAATAAGATTTTTTCTTATCATAGGTTCGAATCCTATTTCATCTATATTTTTATTTTTTAAACTTCTGAAAAAATTAAAAAATTGTTTAGATAGCTCAGTTCGGTAGAGCATAAGATTGAAAATCTTTGAGTCATAGGTTCGAATCCTATTCTAAACAAAATAAAAAACTTTAAATGTTTTTCCATTATTTTTTTTCACTTAAACCTTTTTCACCTCATTTAACAATTTATCTTAATCAAACTTCCTCACTTTTTTCAATTCTACATCGTTTTTCTTCTTTAATTATTTTAATTATTTTAATTATAATGTTATTTATTTATGTTCTTACATTAAATTTATTTTTTTATGATTATTTAATTTTAAAAAATTTCCTTTTCCTTTTCCTTTCTTTTTCTTATTTATTTACATTAAAATTAGGATTTTTTCATTTAATAAATGGATTAAAATTAATTTTTTGAAATTTTACTTATTTACATAATTTTAAATTTTTAACAATTTGTAATAAAATAATTTTAATTTTCTTTTTTATATTTCTTATTTTTATTTAATAAAATTTTATAATTAATTTTTCATGTTTTTACAAAAGACCGAAAAATATTTGTTTGATGATTCTTATTATGTAAATTCAACTTTTTTTTATGTAAGAATTTATCGATGAAATCCTTATTTAAGTTTAAAACCTTGATTTAATATTTTTCCTTTAAAATCGAAAGATGTAAAACAATTAATGGTGCTAGATTTGCTTTTTCATATTAAAAATAAATATGATTCTACAATAACTTTTCGTCGTTCTTGCCGTGAAGGAATTTGTGGAAGTTGCTCAATGAATATTAATGGTATTAATTCATTAGCTTGTTTAAAAAATTTTGATCCAAAATTTTCTCAATTTTTAACGATTTATCCATTACCTCATATGTTAATTTTAAAAGATTTAATTTGTGATTTAACAAATTTTTATAATCAATATCGTTTAATTAAACCATGGCTTATTCGTGAAAAAAAATACGATAAGAATCAGATAAAAAAAGAAAATTTACAATCGAAAATTGATCGATTTGCTTTAGATGGTTTATATGAATGTATTTTGTGTGCATGTTGTTCTGCAAGTTGTCCTAGTTACTGATGAAATTATGATAAATATTTAGGTCCAGCAATTCTTCTTCAGACTTATAAATGATTAATGGATTCACGTGATTTAGATTCTAAGAACCGTTTAAATTTTTTAAATAATACTTTACGAATATCAAAATGTCATGGAATTACAAATTGCACTAAGGTATGTCCAAAAAATTTAAATCCTGCACAAATTATAAATTTTTTAAAATATTTTTCTAAAATTTAATTTAATGGTGAAGAGAGCTAGGTAGGTTTAGCTTTAGTTTGTGATTCTAAAATTCATGGGTTCGAGTCCCATTCTTCACCCATAAATTTTTTTATAATGTATTTCGAAAATCTTTTATTTATTTCTTTTTATTTCTTTATTATGATTTCTGCATTATTAGTTATTTTTTCTGAAAATTCTGTTTATTCTGTTTTATTTTTAATTTTAACTTTTTTAAATGTAATTTTTTTACTTCTTTTTTTAGGTGCAGAATTTTTGGCGTTTTTGTTACTTATTGTATATGTTGGAGCTATAGCAGTTTTATTTTTATTTGTTGTTATGATGTTGAATATTAAATCACCTCCAAAAATAATTAATTATTTTTTATTATATTATATTCCATTATTATTTATTATTTTAATTTTTTTATCTGATTCTTTCTGAAATTTTTTTATGTTTTTTGATGTTTTAAAGAATCTTCCTATTCAATTATATTTTATTAATTGAATTTTTCAACTTTCAGGAATTAATAATATTGAATCTATTGGAAATGTTTTATATACAAATTATTCTTTTCTCTTTATAGTTTCAGGTTTAATTCTTTTAGTTGCTATGATTGGAGTAATTGTTTTGACAGTTCATCAAAAAAATTTCTATTTAGTTAAAAAACAAAATATTAATTATCAAAATCTTCGTGAATCAAAAAAAATTATTAAATTTATTAAATTTAGAAAATAACAGGTGTGATGAAATTGGTAAACATATTAGATTTAGATTCTAAGAACTAGAAATGTTAATAAGGGTTCGAGTCCCTTTACCTGTACAGTTTTTTTTATCATATATTATATACTCTTTTAAAAGAGTATATAATATATGATAAAAAAAACTGTACAGGTAAAGGGACTCGAACCCTTATTAACATTTCTAGTTCTTAGAATCTAAATCTAATATGTTTACCAATTTCATCACACCTGTTATTTTCTAAATTTAATAAATTTAATAATTTTTTTTGATTCACGAAGAAGAATAGGATTTGAACCTATGAATTTCAATAGAAAAATAGATTTACAGTCTACCGCTTTCAACCTCTCAGCCATCTTCTCTTGATAATTATAAATTAATTCGTTTTAACAAAATTGTTTCTAATTGTCCTAAACTTGGAATTATTAGTAAGAAGTAAAAAAAGTAAAAAATACTTAAAACTTGACCAATTAAAATATAAGGATCTTCAACAGGCATTCCTCCAATTCAACCAAGTAAGAAACAACAACTTATTAAACTTCAATAGAAAAATTTATATAATGGTCGAAAACGTGAACTTCGAATTTCTGTACTATGTAATCATGGTAAAGCTGCTAAAATTAAAATTGATAATAACATTGCAATAACACCTCCTAATTTATGAGGAATACTTCGTAAAATAGCGTAAAAAGGTAAAAAATATCATTCAGGAACGATATGAGTAGGGGTTACCATTGGATTTGCTTCAATATAATTATCAGAATGTCCTAAAATGTTTGGGAAAAAAAAAATAAAAAATAAGAAAAATAAGAAAAAACTAGAAAGCCCGAATAAATCTTTAATTACAAAATAAGGAAATAAATTAATCTTATCAGTTGTAGATTCAATTCCTAAAGGATTACCAGAACCTTCTTGATGTAATAAAGCAATATGAATTAATGAGAAAGAAACAATTATAAAAGGTAATAAATAATGTAAGCTAAAAAACCTATTTAATGTTGCATTATCAACGGAAAATCCTCCTCAAAGTCAGAAAACAATATAATTTCCAATTTTAGGAATTGCAGAAACTAAATTTGTAATTACAGTAGCTCCTCATAAACTCATTTGACCTCAAGGTAAAACATATCCAATGAATGCAGTAATTATCATAATTAAGAGAATTATGATACCTATAACTCAAACTCATTGTTTAGGTTTGGTATAAGATCCAAAATATAAACCACGAAAAACATGAAAATAAACAATAATAAAAAACATAGAAGCACCATTAGCATGCATATAACGCATCAACCATCCAAAATTAACATCACGCATTATATGTTCCACACTATAAAAAGCAAAATTAATATGTGGGGTATAATGCATTGCTAAAAAAATACCAGTAATTAATTGAATCATTAAACAAATTAAAGAAAGAAATCCAAAATTTCATGCATAATGTAAATTAATTGGGGTTGGATAAGAAATTGCATGATCATTTATTAAATTAAAAAGTGGAAATTTTACAATTCTCATAAAAAAATATTTAAGATTTTATATTAAATAAGTAGCAAAAAATACTCGCTACCGGACTCGAACCGATAACTTAACTTAAGAATGAATTTTAAATTCATCGTGTTTTCCTTTTTTTCACCAAGCGAGTAAAATTTATAACGTAATAGGATTCGAACCTATAGATGATAACTTCAAAAGTTAGTGCCTTTCCATTTGGCGATACGTTAAAAATTTTATGAATTTTAAAAAAAAAGCGAATAAGGAGAATTGAACTCCTAATATTAGTGTGGAAAACTAATGATTTACCAAATTAATCTATATTCGCAATTTATTATATTTTCTTAATTAAAGTTAATTTATTTATTAAATTAAGTGTTTTAAATCGTTTAATTTGTAAATTATTTCCATAAAATTTTGTTAACAAATTAAGTATATTAATTTTCTTAATTAATAGCAATATTATTAACTTAAAATATTTTTTTTCTAATTGATTTAAATGAGATAGTTTACTTAAAAAATTTATTTTTTCTTTAGTATTTAAATAAATTATAAACTGTGTTAAAAATGTAATTGAAAATTTTAAATAATATTGTTTGATTAAAATAATATTTTTTTGAAAATTTATTATTTTTTTATTAAATTTTTGTTTTTCATCTAATTTATTAGAAATTAAATTTATTGAATTTAATAATGAATTTTTAATTGTCAAAACTTTAGTTTCAAAATATGAATTAAACAGCGATCCTAATTGCTCATAAACAATAAAACAAAAACTTATAAAGCTTAATAAAATTAAAAATTCCTCATTAAATAAAAATAATTTATTAGTAATAATTAAAACAAATAAAATAGTTAAAAAAAATCTCATAAAATCTTTATAATTTTTTATATACCTCCTCATCAATAAATTGAAACAAATAAAAAAAGCCAAACTACATCAACAAAATGTCAGTATCAAGCAGAAGATTCAAAACCAAAATGATGTTGCTGAGTTAATTGAGAATTAAAAAAACGCAATAAACAAATGATTAAAGAAATAGTCCCAATTAAAACATGAAATCCGTGAAATCCTGTAGCTAGATAAAAAGTACAACCATAAATACCATCAGATAAACGAAAATCTGCCATTTTATATTCAAATCCTTGCAATAAAGTAAAAAAAATAGCTAAAATAATTGTCAAAATTAAACTTAAAATTACTTGTGATCTTAAATTAGAAATTAAAGCATGATGGCATCAAGTTACTGTACATCCTGACAATAATAAAATTAAAGTATTTAAAAAAGGGATTTCTCAAGGATTTAAAACGTAAATTCCTTTAGGAGGTCAAATTGATCCAAGTTCAATTGAGGGTGAAATACTGTTATGGAAAAAAGCTCAAAAAAAAGCAACAAAAAAAAAAATTTCGGAAACAATAAATAACAGAATTCCATAACGTAGACCTTGTTGCACCAAACCTGTATGATGACCTTCAAAATTTGCTTCTCGCGTAACATCGCGTCATCATACAAACATTATTAAAAAAAGAAAAAGAAAACTTAAAAATAAAAAAAACTTACCATAAATAAAAAAGTGGAAATATAAAACAGCACTGATAGTACATGAAAAGGCTGCTAATGAGGCAAAAAAAGGTCATGGACTTGGATCAACCAAATGAAAAGGATGTTTTTGATAAGATTTTTTTACAAAAAAAAACATGGTTTTTTAGAATTTAGCGCGGATTTTTTCATTGAAAAAATCTTTTTGATATTAGCGAGATTAATTGTTTAAAACAAATGAAAAACCTTAAAGAAGATTGAGTTAGTAATAATCAAATAATTAAAAAAAATAAAATACCTTTTAAAAAAAATGGAATTTTCATATTTTTATGTTAAATAGCAAATTTATTAGCTAATCAAACAATATAATTTTTTAAATTAGTTGCTTCTATAACAATAGGCATAAATCCATGATTTATTCCACAAATTTCGCTACATTGCCCATAATATAAACCTTCACGTTTAATAAACAAAGATGCTTGATTTAAACGTCCTGGAATTGCATCACATTTTATACCTAGTGAAGGAATTGCCCAACTATGTAAAACATCTGCAGCTGAAACAATAATTCGGATATGTGTTTGAATTGGTATAACCATACGATTATCAACTTCTAAAAGTCTTAATTGTCCTTGTAATAAATCTTCTTCAGGAATCATATAACTATCAAAATTAATTGGCTCATAATTTTCGTTAATATAATCAGAATATTCATAACTTCAATATCATTGGTGACCTAATGCTTTTATTGTAATTGTTGGTGAAACAATTTCATCCATTGCATAAAGTAAAGAAAAAGAAGGAATTGCAATAATTATTAAAATTAAAGCAGGTGTTGTTGTTCAAATAATTTCAATTAAAATTCCATGAGTTAAATTTGATGAAATTTGATTTTGTGAACTTTCAAATAATCATAACGTTCGGATTAACATTCAAGTAACAAAAATTGAAATTACACAAATAAAAAACATTAAATCATGATGTAAATTAATAATTCCTTCCATAATAGGAGTAGCAGGATCTTGAAATCCTATTTGCCAAGGTTCTGGACTATCACATAAACTATTATTTAATAAACTAAAAATTATTAGTCAAAAAAAAAACATGGTTAATTTTGCTTTTTATTCGTAAGTGTTTCAACGATTAAAGGAGTTTCTTCATAAGTATGATAAGCAGGAGGAGAAGAAATCGCTCACTCTAAACTTGAAACACCATTGATTCTTTTTAAATTTGAATTTCAAGGATCATTAATACAAATATTTTTTGAAGAAATTGCTTCAAAAACTAAATAAAAAAAAAATAATGTACTTAATAAAGCAATATATGATCCATAAGAAGCAATAATATTTCAACTAAAATATGCATCAGGGTAATCTGGAATTCGTCTCGGCATTCCTGCTAATCCTAAAAAATGCATTGGCATAAATGTTAAATTTACTCCAATAAAAGTTGATCAAAAATGAATTTTTCCAAGAATTTCTGAATATTGAACTCCTGTTATTTTTCCAAATCAATAATAAATACCTCCAAAGATTGCAAAAACTGCCCCCATAGAAAGTACATAATGAAAATGAGCTACAACATAATATGTATCATGTAAACTTATATCCAACCCTGAATTAGCTAAAACAATACCAGTTAAACCACCAATTGTAAATAAAAATATAAATCCAATTGCAAATAACATTGGAGTCTTAAAAATTATTGAACCTTCTCACATCGTTGCAATCCAGCTAAAAATTTTAATTCCAGTTGGGACAGCTATAATCATTGTTGCAGCAGTAAAATAAGCACGCGTATCAACATCTAAACCTACCGTATACATATGATGGGCTCAAACAATAAATCCTAAAATTCCAATCGAAACCATTGCATAAACCATTCCAATATATCCAAAAACAGGTTTATTTGAAAAAGTTGAGACAATATGACTTACCATTCCAAATCCTGGTAAGATAAGAATATAAACTTCAGGATGTCCAAAGAATCAAAATAAATGTTGATATAAAATCGGATCTCCTCCTCCTGAAGGATCAAAAAAAGATGTATTAAAGTTTCTATCAGTTAATAACATTGTAATTGCACCTGCTAATACTGGAACAGCTAGTAATAATAAAAAAGCAGTTACAAAAATAGATCAGACAAATAATGGAATACGATAAAATGTTTGTCCTGGATTGCGCATATTCATAATTGTAGAAATAAAATTGATTGCTCCTAAAATAGAAGATGCTCCAGATAAATGTAAACTAAAAATTGCTAGATCAACTGATGCACCTGAATGACTTTGAATTGAACTTAAAGGTGGATACACAGTTCATCCAGTACCAGCTCCAACTTCAACTACAGATGAAAGTAATAATAAACATAAAGAAGGAGGTAATAATCAAAATGAAATATTATTTAAACGTGGAAATGCCATATCAGGACTTCCAATCATTATAGGAACAAACCAATTTCCAAAACCACCAATCATAACCGGCATAACCATAAAAAAAATCATTAAAAAAGCATGTGCAGTAATTAGTACATTGTAAACTTGATGATTTCCTAATAATAAACTATTTCCTGGTTGTGCTAATTCCATTCGAATTAACATAGACATACAACCTCCCAAAACCCCAGCAAAAGCACCAAAAATTAGATATAACGTTCCGATATCTTTATGATTTGTTGAAAAAATTCAACGTGAAATTGTTTGTAAACTAATTGACATAAAAAATTTTGTTTTTATTTTTTTTATTGAAAAAATTTTAATATACGAGAGAGACGGGACTTGAACCCGCACCTTTTAATGCGACAGACTAACACTCAAACCTATTGAGTTTCTCCCCCTTGTGTTTAAAAATTTAAAAAATAATTTTTAATTTAATAATTTTTTTTTTATTTATTTGTGCTTGTAAATTAATAGCATTTATTAATGAAAATGTCTTTAATTCAAACAAAACAAAACCTTTTTTGTAATATCCAAAAAAATGACAGATTTCTCCTTTTCCTTTCCCCATACGCGACTCTAATGGAAGTTTAGTTGCTGAATAAAAACATTTAAAATTAAAAAAAACTTTTGTTTTTAATACTGATATTTTTTTTAAGTGTTTTAAAATAATTAATTTTAATAAATTTTCTTGTAAGTCAGTAATACAATAGGTTTGTGTAAGTTTAAAACCAAAGCTTCCAAATTTTAAAATATGTTTTTTAAAATTTCAAGAACGTTTAAATCTAAAATGATTTTTTTTCTGAATATTAGCATTTTTTTTCATCTAATTTATTAAGAATTTTATACTTTTATTGAATAAAAAAGTCAAATTTTTAAATTACTAATTCCTAATTTTGTATAAAAAAAGTGATTAATGTAGCTAATTGTAATATTTAAATTAGTTGAATTAACTTTTCCATTTTTAACAAGTAAACAACTTGCCATTTCGTTTTTTGTAGATTCATAACGCCCTTTTAATTGAATTTTAAAACCAATAAGAGTATTTTTTTTCAAACCATTTTTTGAAAATGACAAAATTTTTTGAAATTTATTTTTTTTTAATAGCAAAATTAATAAATTAAATATTTTTTTTGGTGAATTAATTTTATTATAAATTAAATATAAAATATAACTTTTTAAAAAAAAAGTCGAAAAATATTGATTTTTTTCTAAATAAAAACAAAGACGAAACGATAATCGTTTATTAATATTGCGTTGTCAAAGCAGAAATAAAAAGCGATAAAATTTGAAAAAAAAATCATTGTTTACAGAAACGAATGAGAAAATGAAAAATATTTTATTAAATAAAATAAACTTTTGGATTTTCGTAATAAAATATTCTGTAGTTAAATTTAATTGTTTATTAAAAATTTTTGTTAAAAAAAAAAAGATGAAAAAGTCAGTTTTCGAAGAAAAAGAAAATTTTCCATAAGATTGAAATTGATTAACTCATAAAGTTGTTAAAGCTAAACATTTACCAGATAAATTTATTTTTTTTGCCATTTATTTTTTTGATTAAGTTAATTAAAATTTTTTTTGACTAATTCGTATCTATAATTGTTTTATTACTAAAAATTAAAATTAGACCGATCTATCTTTTTTTCGAAAAGAGTGCTCAAAAAAATTGAAAAGTTATTTTTATACTATTGATTCTTTCAGTATTTAAATTAAACTAACGTAGCTACTTGACATAAAACAATAATATTAATTTTAATCAATTTACCAGTGGTTAATATATTCTGGTCCTCTCGTACTAAAAATAATTCTTTTAATTCTTTTAATTTACAATAGATAGGGACCGAACTGTCTCACGACGTTCTGAACCCAACTCACGTACCTTTTTAACTAGCGAACAACTAGACCCTTGAAATTAATTTCAATTTCAGGATAAGATGAGTCGACATCGAGGTATCAAACCATGATTTCAATATGAACTTTTAATCATGATGAATCTGTTATCCCTAGAGTTCCTTTTATTTGTTGAACGAATTTAATTCCACTCTTAAATTCGGGTCACTATAACTGACTTTCGTCCTAATTCAATCCATCAATTTTATTATCAAGCAAAAATATAAATTATTATATTATTATATTCTACCTTTGTACACCTCCGTTACTTTTTAGGAGGTACTCATCCCAAGTAAACTTTCTTTTTTACAATTTTTTTGAAAAAACTTCAAATTAGTTATAAATCTTATAAAATGGTATTTCAACAAAGTTATTTACTCCCATTTATACTACTTTTAATAAGTAATTTAATCACAATGTAAAATAAAAGTAAAGGATCTAGGGTCTTTCCGTCTTATTGTAAAAAATTCACATTTTCATGAATATTGTAATTTCACTGAATTTATATTAGAGACAGTAAAGCAATCGTTAAGCCATTCATGCAGGACGGAATTTACCCGTCAAGGAATTTCGCTACCTAAGGATTCTTATAGTTAGAACCGCCGTTTACTTAAACTTATTATTAAGTTTATTAATCTTTATATTTCATTTTTAAGCACTGGGCAGGCTTCAGACTCTATACATCTTTTTTAAATTAGCAGAGTCCTGTGGTTTTGGTAACCAGTCGTTGCTTTTTTGTTTATGTTATCTGCTTTTATGTTATTATAAAAAAATTTCGCAGACATCTTTTTTAGCTAACATACAAGATTAATTTGCCAAGTTCCTTTAATATAATTTTTTCATTCATATAAAAAAACCTGTGTCGGATTTAGTACGGTTTATTTTACTTGTTTTTTTCTCGAGAATTTTGTTTAATTCTTAATTTATTTTTACAAAAGATGTTTTAAGAAATTATAACAATTTTTCTTTTTTTGTTAATTAAAACAGTACAAGTAGTAAAAAATTAAAATTTTAATTTATTATCTATCAAAATAACTATTTAGTAAAATTTTTAAGAACCGACTCACTCAATGAATTTTAAAGTACATTGAAAACCTATTTTTTTATGATTATGATTTAAAACATAATTTTCGTTACTCATGTCAGCATTCGCATTTTTGTATTATTATAATATCGATTACTCTTTTATAAATAAACTAACAAAACGTTTCACTACCATATATTTATAAATATATTCGCTGTATCGGTTTATACTTTTATATCTAAAATTTTTAGTTTTATAAAAAAAATAACGAGCTAAAACGCTTTCTCAAATAATAAACTGCTTCTAAGCCTATTAAAAATATTTAAATTTTTTAAAACCTTTTTTATTATGCATAATTTAATACCTTACCAAACGATCTGGATTGTTTTCCTTTTGTCATAAAACCTTTTCGCTTTACGACTGACTATCATTTTATTATTATTATTTCATAAAAATTATTAATTTTTAAGTTAAAAATTTTGTTTTAAAAATCTTTTACTTTACATTAATAAATTTTTTATAATGATGCTGTACTAAAATACATTTCGTGAAAAACCGGCTATAACCAAGTTTGATTAGCCTTTCACTCCTAATTACAAATTTTCTTTACATTTTGCAACATGTAGAAGTTCAGTCCTTAATTAATTATTACATTAAAAGCAACTTATTCATAATTAGATCACTTGGTTTCAGGTCTAATAATTATAACTTATAAATTTTTTTATAATCTTATTTTTGCTATAACTTTTAACTTACTGACTCGTTCTGCAAAAAGCATCTTGTTGTATATTTTTACTTCAAGTAATTAATTAGACATTCAAATTTTTTTATTTTTTTCAAATTTTTTCAAATTTTTTTTACAATACTCGTATACTATCGATTAAATTATATTTTTAAGTTTAGAAGGTGGTACTCCTTTTTTCTCGTGATATTTTCTCACTGTACTTACCTTAACTAGTATTAATAAATTTTTTACAGGACTAAAACCTTATTTTGTAAAACCTTATTTTTTAAAAATTATTTAATACTTTTCTACTTATTTTACGTTCATTCACCATTACTAATAATTTTTCGGTTGATTTATCTTAATTGTTACTAAGATGTTTCATTTTACAATAATTAAAAAATTTTGTTTTTTAACTAGGAAATTTATAAATCACAAGTCTAAACCTCATTATAATTTTTCGAAACGTGCCGTCCTTAATATATATAATTTACCAATTTTACTTTTAAATGCCTTTATAAAGAAATATTATTAATTCCTTAATCAAAAAATTTAACCTTTCATTAAATTCATAAATTCAATCGTAATATTATATCGCACACGATAATAAACTACTAAAATTGCAAGTCCTATTGAAGACTCAGCTGCCGCAACAGTTAAAATCAATAATGAAAATATTTGACCTGTTATATCATCTAAATAAAAAGACGAATAAATTAAATTAAAACTAAGAGAAAGAAAAAGCATCTCTAATGACATAAGCATGATAAGAATATTTTTTTGATTTAAAAACATTCCTATTAAACTAATAAAAAAAAGTGTTAAAAAAACACTAAAACTATTTAAAAACATTATTAAGATTTTTTATTGATTTTGAAATAGTAGATAATTTAAAATTTTTTATATTCCAGCCACAGGTTCCCCTACGGCTACCTTGTTACGACTTCACTCTAGTCTTCTTTTTACTTTAAAATTTTTTTAAAATTTTTCAAGCAAAGTTGATTCCCATAGTGTGACGGGCGGTATGTACAAAATTCAAGAACAAATTCACCGTAACATTCTTATAAACGATTACTAGCAATTCCAACTTCATGTTTTCGAGTTTCAGAAAACAATTCGTATTACTCTTTTTTAAAATTAAAAAATTTAATTTTATTTTTATTATTTGTAAAGAGTATCGTAGCACATGAAAGTAGCCCAATTTATAAGGGTCATGAGGACTTGTCATCGTTTTTATTTTAAAAAGATATCCTTAATAAATTTATGTAAAAAGTTAACATATAAAAGTTTCGTCCGTTTATTGGAATAAACCAAACACTTCACAGCACGGACTGACGACAGCCATGCAACACCTGATAACAAAAATTGGTAAGGTTTCGCGCGTATTGTCGATTTAAACCACATGCTCCACTGCTTGTTTGAATTCCCGTCAATTCCTTTGAGTTTTAAACTTGCGATCGTAATTCCCAGGCGAAATGCTTTACGTTAATTTAAAATTATTTAATTTTTTTAAAATAATTTAGCATTCATAGTTCAGGGTATAGACTACAGGGGTATCTAATCCCTTTTGCTACCTATACTTTAATTAAAAAGTGTCAGTTTTAAAATAGATTTTTGTATTCACCTTAGGAATTCTTTTAAATATCAATACATTTTACTGTTACACTTAAAATTCTAAAATCTTTTTTTTAAACTCAAGTAAATTTATCTAATAATTAAGTCGAAAGATAAACTTTTAATCTTCAATTAAAAAAACTTTACATTAATTTACAACCTAATAATTCTTTACGCCCAATAAGTTTGAATAACACTCGCCCTTCTCGTTTTACCGCGGCTGCTGGCACGAAATTAGCCAGGACTAAAACCATTAAAGTAGCATTATTACTTTAACTATAATGTTTTACAATAAAAAATCTTCCTCACATAATTGGTTTAACTGGATCAAGTTTACTCTCATTGTCCAATATTCTTCACTGCTGCCTAAATCTAGTTTGGACCATTTTTCAATTCCAATGTGGCTGATCATCCTCAAAGACCAACTAGAAATCATAAGCTAATTGATAATTTAACCTCAATTACTACTTAATCTCATATAAACTATTTTTTTAAAAATTATTTTTATATATTACTCACCCGTACGCTATAAAAACTAATAACTTGCATGTGTAAGATCAACCAAAAGCATTCATTCGGAGCCAGGATCAAACTCTTTTTATC